AGCCAAACGTGTGGTAATTTATAATGATAATGATCAGAATACCGATTCCGTTTCTAGTACTAAGAATGCTAGTAACAATGATAAAAATGATAATCAAATGGAAGAGGAAGAGGTAGCTCTGATACGTTATTCCCAACAATCGTGTTTTCGTCGCAATCTAATCAAAGGATCCATGCGCGCTCAAAGACGTAAAACAGTTACTTGGGACCTCTTTCAAGTAAATGTGCATTCCCCACTTTTTTTGTACCATATAGACAAAACATCTTTTTTTTATTCTTTTGATATCAATGAAATGAAGAATCTTATTTTTAGGAATTGGACGGGGAGAGAACGAGAATCTGAATTTAAAATTTTATATTCTCATTTTGAAAATGAAGAGACAAAAGAAGAAAAGGATAACAAAGATAAAAAAGAACGGATAGAAATATCAGAAGCTTGGGATACCTTTGTATTTACTCAAGCAATAAGAGGTTTAATGTTAATAACCCAATCTTTTTTTAGAAAATACATTATATTGCCTTCATTTATAATAGCTAAAAATATTTTACGTATGTTATTATTTCAATTCCCTGAGTGGTACGAGGATTTGAAGGAATGGAATAGAGAAATGCATATTAAATGCACCTATAATGGTGTTCAATTATCGGAAACAGAATTTCCCCAAGATTGGTTAACAGACGGCATTCAGATAAAGATTCTATATCCTTTCTGTCTAAAACCTTGGCGAAAAGCTAAGGTACGATCTAATCATATAGATCTAAGAGATACAATGAAAAAAAAATATAAAAACAAAAATTTTTGTTTTTTAACAGTCTGGGGAATGGAAGCAGAACTTCCCTTTGGCTCTCCCCGAAAACGACCTTCTTTTTTTGAACCTATTTATAAAGAACTCAAAAAAAGAAATAGAAGGGTAAAAAATAAAATTTTTCAAGTTATAAACTTTTTAAAGGAAAGAATAAAATCCTTTAGACAAGTTAGAAAAGAAAAAAAAAAATGGGTCACTAAAATATTTATAGTTATCAAACTCATAATAAAAAAACTGGAAAAAGTAAATCCAATTTTATTATTTGAGTTGAGAAAAGAAAAAGTATATGAAATGAAGGAAAATGAAAAAGATTTAAAAAAAAATAAAAAGATTCTTCGCGAATCATCTGTTCTAATTAGACCAAAAAATTGGTTAAATTATTCACTAATAGAAAGAAGAATGAAAGATCTTTCTGATAAGACAATCAAAATCAGGAATCAAATAGAACGAAACGAAAAAGACAAGAAAAAAAAAGATACAGTTCTAATTTATGATAATAAAAGGTCGGAATCACAGAAACATTTTTTAAAAATCTTAAAAAGGAAAAATATCCGATTAATGCGTAAATCGCACTATTTTATAAAATCATTCATTGAAAAAATATACATAGATATTTTGCTATGTACCATTCCTAAGATCAATGCACAACTTTTCTTTGAATCAAAAAAAAAGATCTTTAATAAATCCATTTACAACAATAAAAGAAATAAAGAACAAGAAGGAATTGATGAAACAAATCAAAATACAATGAAGTTTAATTTGGTTTTGACTATAAAAAAGTTGTTTTCAAATACTCATAATACTGAAAATAATAATCCAAATTCCAATACTTATTGGAACTTATCTTACCTATCTCAAGCATATGTATTTTACAAATTATCACAAACCCAATTACTTAATAAGTATCACTTGAGACCCGTATTTCAATATCAAGGAAACTATCCTTTTTTAAAGGAAAAATTAAAAGACTATTGTATGATACACCAAATATTTGATTCCAAATCAAGACATAATAAAATTCATACGTATGTAATGAACGAATGGAAAAACTGGTTAAAAGGTCATTATCAATACGATCTATCTCAAAAAAAATGGTCTCGATTAGTACCTAAAGAATGTCGAAATAGAATCAATCAACGCTGTATGGTTCAAAACCAAAACAAGGAATCAATCCAATTGGATTTATATAAAAAATCCCAATTAATTCATTCCATGAAAAAAAATGACTATGCAGCGGATTCTTTTATGAGTCAAAAAGAAAAATGGAAAAAAAATTACAGATATGATCTTTTATCATATAAATACATAAGTCCTCCTAATTCATATATTTCTGGATCAACATTAGAATTTGAAATAAATGGGTACCGAGAAATTCCATATCATTTCAATACATTGAAACCCGAATCATTTTATGTATTGGTAAGTATACCTAATAATAATTATCTAGAAAAAGGATATATTATTGATAGGAATACAAATTTGGATAGAAAATATTTTGATTGCAGAATTCTTCATTTTTGTTTTAGAAAAAATATTGATATTGAGATCTGGACCAATGCACATATTGGCATGAAGATTCAAAAAAATACTAAGATTGAAATTAAAAATTTTAAAAAAATGGAAAAAAAAGATCTTTTTTTTACTACGATTCATCAAGACATCAAACCATGCAATCAAAAAAGAAACTTTTTTGATTGCATGGGAATGAATCAAGAGGGGTTCTCTGATACCCCATCAAATCATAATACTATATCCAATCTAGTACCTTGGTTCTTCCCAGAATTTGGGCTACTTTTTGACATATATAAGATTCAACCTTGGATCATTCCAATCAAATCACTCTTTTTTAATTTTAATAAAAATGAAAAAATCAATCTAAATACAAAGAAAAATCCTCGTGGATCATCTAATAAAAAAGATCTTGAATTGGTAAATTACAAGCAGGAAGAACAGGGTCAAGGAAATCTTGTATCGAATCTACGAAAACAAAAGAATAAAAAAGCTGTTGAAGAAGATTACGCAAGATTAGAAATAGAAATTAAAAAGGGTAGAAAAAAAAAACAATATCAATATAAGAGCAAAAAACAAATGGAACTAGATTACTTTTTGAAAAAATATTTACTTTTTCAATTAAGATGGGCGGATCCCTTGAATCAAAGAATAATGAACAATATCAGGGTATATTGTCTCCTACTTAGACTGATAAATCCAAAGGAAATTGCCATATCCTCGATTCAAAGAGGTGAAATAAATCTAGACGAAATGCTAATTCAAAAGGACCTAGTTCTTACAGAATTGATAAGAAAGGGAATATTGATTATTGAACCAATTCGTCTATCTATAAGAAGGGACGGAAAATCTATTGTATATCAAACTATGGATATTTCATTGATTGATAAGAAAAAGCACCAAACGAATAGAAAATACACAAAAAAAAGACATATTAAGAAAGGGGGGTTTGATAAACCCATTCCACGATACAACCACTTATTTTTTAGTGAAGACAAAAATCATTATGATTTCCTTGTTCCTGAAAATATTCTCTCTCCTAGGCATCGGAGAGAATTTAGAATTCGAATTTGTTTCAATTCGAGGAATTGGAATGTTTTGTATAGAAATCCAAGATTTTGCAATGAAGACAAAATAAAAAACCGTGGACAATTTTTTAATCAGGACAAGCATATTAACACCGATGCAAAAAATTTAATTAAATTAAAATTGTTTCTTTGGCCCAATTATCGATTAGAAGATTTAGCTTGTATGAATCGCTATTGGTTTGATACCAATAACAGCAGTCGTTTCAGTATGTCAAGAATACATATGTATTCACAATTCAGAATGAATACAATTCAAATGCAAAATTAAAAAATTTATATTTATAGTGGATGTCCTACATATTGTGTGACATATTCTGTAGATGAAAGCTGAAATATATAGACTGTATAACATTCTAATACATGATCATAGTGTATCAATTTAAGCAGAATCCTTTTAAAGTAAAAAAAAAATAGTTCTATTTCGTGAATGCATATATTTATCAGACCTTTTTATCCAATATCCAAATCCAATTTTAAATTGGATAAAATATACAAAACAAATAAACATAAACTAGTATATGAATAAATGAAATCCAATTTCGATTTATACTATTATACTAGATGAAAATTACTGGCATAAAAAATCTTATTATTTTTCCTGATCGGTAAAATTCACAGAAAATCAAAATATAAATTTTAATTTATTTTATGGTCAAAAATTCATTCATCTCAGTTATTCCACAAGACGAAAAAGAAGAAAATAGTGGGTCTGTTGAATTTCAAGTATTCCATTTCACCAGTAAGATACGTAGACTTACTTCACATTTAGAATTGCACAAAAGAGATTTTTTATCGCAAAGGGGTCTACGAATAATTCTGGGAAAACGTCAACGATTATTGACTTATTTGTCAAAGAAAAATAAAGGGCGTTATAAGAAATTAGTGGACCAGTTAGATATTCGGGAACAAAAAACTCGTTAATTTAATTTGTTATTTTAGTTTTTTATTATTAGCCTTGTTATTTTTTTTTTATACACTTTTTTAGTTTTGAGAAAGAAGAAAAGGAACAAAATAAATAGAATGTAAGACAATAATAATATTAATTATTATATCTATAAATCTAGAATAAAAAGAAAATGGCAATAAAATTATAAAAAAATATTCCTTTCTTAATACATATGCATATGGGAATTCTTATCATAATTCATTAACTAAATGCTCAATTTTTTATATTTATGAATATAACGAGTATTTGATTGAAGGACTAAGTTATTGCTGATCAAATATAAATTTTCATTATAAGGTATTAGATCAATTCGGAAGTGCTTTTTCTTATTCTATACAGACAGAATTTTTTTGGTTTAATTGAGGACTCTACAACCCCCGATGTATCTTTACATTCTATTTACCTATGGTCCAAGGATAGCAATAATCTACAAAGATAGCGAAAATATTGAACTAGTCCTTTCCTTACCTTACATTTTTTGTGCCCATAGAGGAGCCGTATGAAGCTTAGGTTTCACGTACGGTTTTGGAATAGCGATGGGAGCAGTGATGTTATCATCGACTATAATTATCTAACAGTTCAAGTACAGTTGATATAATTGAGGCACAGTCAAAATATGGTTTTGGGGAGGGAATCTGTGGCGTCAAGCCATAGGGTTTATAGTTTTTCTAATGTCTTCTCTAGCAGAATTGAAAGATTACCCTTTGATTTAACAGAAGCCGAGGAGGAATTAGTAGCAGGTTATCAAACCTAATATTCAGGTATCAAATACGGGTTATTTTATCTTGCTTCTTACCTAAATCCATTAGTTTCTTCATTGTTTGTAACAGTTTTTTACTTGGGTGGGTGGAATTTTTCTATTCCGTACATATCTATTACTGAACTTTTTGGAATAAAAAAATGTTTTGTTTAGAGTCTTTGTAATGACAATTGGTATCTTTATTACATTAGCTAAATTGGTATCTTTATTACATTAGCTAAAGCTAATTTGTTTTTGTTCATTCCTATCACAACAAGATGGACTTTACCTAGGATGAGAATGGATCAGTTATTAAATCTTGGATGGAAATTTCTTTTAACTATTTCTTTAGGTAATCTATTATTGACAACTTCATCTCAACTTGTTTCACTATAATTCACTCTAAACTACTAAACTATAAATTAAAAATAAATAAATAAATAAATAAGAGAAAACGATAAGAGAAAACGATAATGATATTATATATTCATAACTTCTCTCAACCAAGAGAAAGAAATATTCGTGGATATCAATAATATGTTTCCTATGGTTACTGGGTTCATGAATTATGGCAAACAAACAATACGAAAATTGGACAAAGTCTCATAATTACCTTATCCCGTATAATCCCGTATAAATAGTTTACCTGTAACTATTCAATATCCTTATCAAAAATCAATCACATCAGAGCGTTTTCGTGGTCGAATCCACTTTTAATTTTATAAATTTATTGCTTGTGAAGTATGTGTTCGCGTATGCCCCATAATAATATTATATTCATATTATATTCTAATTATAATATTCTAATTATAATTAGAATATTATTTTCTTTATTTTATTTTATATTCTAAATTAGAATTATAAAATAAATATAATCCAATACGCTAGAAATAGAATCTAATCTACTAATCTAATAGAATTAGAATAGGAATACAATAGAATATTTTTTGTTATCTTTCTTCTCTTTTTATAATATTTTTAAATAGAAATATATATTTCTATACACTACTATTTCTATTACTATTTCCATATAGTACTATAAACTATAACTATATAGTATAAATTAATAATAATATTAAAATTATTAAAATATTAATAGTAATAATATATATTATATATTATATTTATATTAAATATATCTATTTAATATATTTAATTATATAAATATATTAAATATTTATTGATAGAATTCACATTATGACTATATGAATAGGATTACTTAGACTTACTAGAATTATAGTAAATTTTTAATTTCAATTAAGAATTGAATTTCTCTAAATTCAATTAAAATTAGGATCCATATTCTATATCTATATACTATATATCTACAAAATTATAATATACTAACATTATATATCATATATATATGATTATGATATTATGATATATGATATGAATCATTATGATATTATTATATATGATATGAATAATATGTATGAATAATATGAAATATAATATATAATATGAATATATGATGAAGATGAAATATGAATATGATGAAATATGAAAATATAAAAATTTAATAAAATAAACATGAATAGAATTCGTATGTACAACTGTACAACTCATATTTCATGGTTATTCAAACGTAAATCAAAGGATATTGGCTCTTTCTCATAAACATATTTTAAAATCTATTGATTCTTAAAATTTTAATAAATCATTGATTTGTCTGGTATCTACAATAGAAAATATATGATTTATATCAATATCATTTTATAATTCTAATTTTACCAGATCGAAAATCTTTTGTGTTCAAAACTTAAATTTATAGACCCAATGTCGCATTCAGTCAAAATTTATGATACATGTATAGGGTGTACCCAATGTGTACGAGCTTGTCCCACGGATGTATTAGAAATGATACCTTGGGACGGATGTAAAGCTAAGCAAATTGCTTCCGCGCCAAGAACCGAGGATTGTGTAGGCTGTAAGAGATGTGAATCCGCTTGCCCAACGGATTTTTTGAGTGTCCGTGTTTATTTATGGCATGAAACAACTCGTAGCATGGGTCTTTCTTATTGATATGTGACAAAAAACTCCACTTGAATCATTTTTTTCCTCTTTAACGACAAAAGTCCGTACTCGAGAAAAGAAAATATATTATTCTTCTCCCGAGCGCGGGGTTTTCTGGTAAAGATTTATCTTGTCTTTATCACGAGTTATTTCCTTGGTTAACAATACTTCTTTTTTGCCGATATTTGCGGGTTCTTCAATTGTCCTTTTTGGTAAATAAGGTGTATAGTCGGTACACTATATGTATACCGGAGCTCCTTCTAATGACCTATGTAATTTCCAATTGGACGATCCATTAAACCCAATTGAAGGAAGATTAAAAATGGATAAATCTTTTTAATTTTCACTGGAGACTGGGAATCGATGGACTTTCGATGGACTTTCCATAGGACCCATTTTACTGACAGAATTTATCACTACTTTAGCGGCTTGGCCAGTTACTCGAAATCCTTTTCTATTTAGCAATGTATAGTGGCCAAATAGGATCATTTTATTCTCGAGACCTTTTCTTTTACTTTTTTCATGATGTGGGAATTAGAACTAATTCCTGTTTACTTACTTTTATACATGTGGGGAGGAAAGAAACGTCTGTACTCGGCTACAAAGTTTATTTTGTGCACTGTAGTAGGCTCTTTTTTTCTATTAATAGGAGTTCTAGGTATGGGTTTATATGGTTCCAATGAACAAACATTCGATTTAGAAAAATTAGCTAATCAATCATATACTGCAGCATCGGAAATAAGATTATATTTTTTGTTTTATTATAGTTTATGCTTAAATCGCCGATGATACCCCCACATACATGGTTACCACATACCCATGGGGAAGCACATTACAGTACATATATGCTTCTAGCCGTAATCTTATTAAAGATGGGAGCATATGGATTGAGATTCGGATCAATATGGAATTATTAGTTCACGCTCATTCTAGATTCTATCCCTGGTTGGTCATAGTAGCAATAATACAAATCATTTATGCAGCTTCAACGTCTCTCGGTCAACGCAATTTTAAAAAACGTATTGCCTATTCTTACGTATCTCACATGGGTTTCATAATTATAGGAATTGGTTCTATAACTGGCATGGGACTCAATGAAGCCATTTTACAAATACTCTCTCATGGATTTATTGGTGCTGCACTTTTTTTCTTGGCAGGAACGAGTTGTGATAGAATACGTTTTGTTTATCTCGACGAGATGGGGGGGGATATCTATCCCAATGGCAAAAATATTTAACATGTTTAGTAGGTTCTCGATAGCTTCTCTCGCATTGCCAGGAATTTTTGGTTTTGTTGCAGAATTCTTAGTCTTTTTTGGAATAATTACCAGCCCAAAATATCGTTTCATGCCAAAATAATGCCAAAATACTTTTGTAATAGCAATTGTAATGATATTACAAAAGTATTTTTTTATTATCTATGTTACGTCAGATTTTCTATGGATACAAGTTATTCAATATACCAAACTCTAATTTTTTTTATTCTGGACCGCGAGAACTATTTCTTTCGATCTGTATCTTTATATCTGTAATAGGAATTGGAATTTATCCTTATTTCGTTACTCCGTTATCGGTTGACAAGGTACAAGTTATATTATATAATTATATTTTATAGATAATAGATACTAATTCTTTTTATAGCTTAGAAAATTTCTAATTAATTAGAAAGAAAGTCTTAGAATTCTTTGACTTTCATCTTTTCACGATTATTCATTGTACAATGCAAAAAATGAAGAGTGAATTAGAATTGTAATGAGATATATCTAGAGTTTTTGAGAACCATTTGAATAATTCCTACATTCAAACGGTTTTCAAAAACTTGCATAAATCCTCATTGTCTATCAGACGATGTTTTTATGTGTTCTTCATGTAGTTTATTTATTTTTTTTTATTCAATTAGATATAAATGGGAATGAACCATAACTATGTAACCCGATTCCTAATAGATTGATCCCAAAATAGCATATCCAAATTAGTATAAATCCTATAGAAGCTACAAATGCCGAATTTTTGCCTTGGTCTTGCAATTTTTTATTTGTTCTAGTATGTAAATAAATTGCAAATATAGTCCAAGTAATAAATGCCCAAGTTTCCTTAGGGTCCCAATTCCAATAAGAACCCCATGCTTCATTAGCCCATACTGCTCCAGAAAGAATGCCTATGGTTAAAAAGGTAAACCCTAAACTAATGACACGATAACTCCAATAATCCAAACGCTGAATTAATTGATATTTGTAAAAATTTTTAAATGAGAGAAAAGAAGTCTTTTTAAATACACTTTCTTTTTCGTTCAAATATTCTATCTCACCAAAGAAAAATGACTTCCTTAAGCTTAAAAAATTCTTTTTTTTAAAAAAAAAATCGATCTTTTTTCGAAATGTAATCACTATAAGAGCAACTGATAATAATGATCCGCATAAAAGAGCTGCATAACTCAATAGCATCATACTGACATGCATCATTAACCAGTGAGATTGTAGAGCAGGTACTAATATTGTGGATTGATGCATTTCAATTGAAAGACCTGACGTGGCAAAACCTTGGGTAAAAATGGCACTTGGTGCAGTTATTGCGCTTAAATCATTTTTATGACTCCCAAGATACGGAATTATATGAATAATGGAGAAACTCCACGAAAGGAAGATTAATGATTCATATAAATTACTTAAGGGAAAATGTCCTGAAGAAATACAACGAATAACTAAAAACCCTGTTATAGAAAAAAAAGTAGCTATCATCCCCTTTTCTAACGAATTATGTAATCCTTCGATTTCGTAGACTAATAAGTTCATCAAATGAATCATAATCACAATTGAGATGATCGAAAAGGAAATATGAGTTAATATATGTTCTAAGGTCACAAATATCATAAACATAACATAAATAAAGGTCCCTATT